TTCTTTAATTAAGAATAAAGAAAATCTCCCCAAGTAGGATTCGAACCCACGACCAGTCAGTTAACAGCCAACCGCTCTACCACTGAGCTACTGAGGAACAACGGGAGATTCGACCTCATAGAGTTTCACTCCCGGAACTTCTTCGTAGTGGCTCCGTTCCATGCCTCATTTCATAGATAGGGAACCCCGAAGTGGCTCTATTTCATTATATTCCATCTATATCCCAATTCCATTCATTTAATTTGTTTGGTGTCATTGACATAAGAGATGTCATTTATAGTCTATATTTTTCCATATATATTGACAATTGATATTTGTTATATTATTATATATAATAAGGATATAATAAAAAAAGAATAATCCATATATATTGACAATTGATATTTGTTATATTATTATATATAATAAGGATATAATAAAAAAAGAATAATCCATATATATATATTGACAATTTATATTTGTTATATTATTATATATAATAAGGATATAATAAAAAAAGAATAATCCATATATATTGACAATTGATATTTGTTATATTATTATATATATTAAGGATATAATAAAAAAATAATAATAAATAATATAATATCAAAAATTTCAGCAATAAATTGTAAAATAAAACAATAAAACAAGGGAGGTTTGTGATGATTTTTAACTCTTTTCTAATTTTGAACTCTTTTCTATTAGGTAATCTATTATCCTTATGCATGAAGATAATAAATTCGGTCGTTGTGGTCGGACTCTATTATGGATTTCTGACTACATTCTCCATAGGGCCCTCTTATCTCTTCCTTCTCCGAGCTCGGGTTATGGAAGAAGGAACCGAGAAGGAGGTATCAGCAACAACCGGTTTTATTACGGGACAGCTCATGATGTTTATATCAATTTGTTATGCGCCTCTGCATCTAGCATTGGGTAGACCCCATACAATAACTGTCCTAGTTCTACCGTATCTTTTGTTTCATTTCTTCTGGAACAATAACAATCAAAAAGGTTTTTTTGATTATGGATCTACTACCATAAATTTTATGCGTAATCTCAGCATGAAATGGGTATTCCTGAATAATCTTATTTTTCAATTATTCAACCATTTTCTTTTACCAAGCTCAACGTTAACCAGATTAGTCAACATTTCTATGTTTCGATGCAATAACAAGATTTTATTTGTAACAAGTAGTTTTGTTGGTTGGTTAATTGGTCACATTTTATTCATGAAATGTGTTGGATTGTTATTATTCTGGATACGGAAAAATCATTCTATTCAATCTAATAAGTACTTTGTGTCAGAATTTAAAAATTATATGGCTCAAGTCTTTAGTATTCTCTTATTTATCACCTGTGTCTACTATTTAGGCAGAATGCCATCGCCTATTGTCACTAAAAAACTGAAAGTGAAAGAAAACCAAAAATCAAAAAGAAAGAAAGAAAGTGAGGAAGAAAGTGAGGAAGAAAGCGATGTAGAAAGAAAGAAAGAAAGTGAGGAAGAAAGTGAGGAAGAAAGTGAGGAAGAAAGCGATGTAGAAAGAAAGAAAGAAAGTGAGGAAGAAAGTGAGGAAGAAAGTGAGGAAGAAAGTGAGGAAGAAAGCGATGTAGAAAGAAAGAAAGAAAGTGAGGAAGAAACAAAGAAAGAAGAAGAAACAAATTTGGAAACGAAGAAGACTAAACACGAACAAGGGGGATCCGCCGAAGAAGACCCTTCAGAGATCCGGGTGAATAGAAATAGAAAGGAAAAAACAAAGAATGAATTAAAGTTTCACTTTAATGTTAATGAGACATGCTATAAAGATAGCCCAGTTTACGAAGATTCTTATCTTGATACCCATCAAGATAATTGGGAATTTGGAAAACTGAAGAAAAAAAAAAACACTTGTCTCCGATTTGGATTTGGATTTGAAAAACCTTTTCTTACGTTTCTTTTCGATTATAACCGATGGAATCGTCCATTGCGATATATAAAAAATAATCAATTTGAAAAAGTCTAAAATTTGTTAAATAAAAAAATAAATAAAAATATTGATACATAAGAAAAATACAAGAATAAATAAGAAGAAATTCGTCCACCTCCCATATATTTGATACCTTCCCCTATAAAGAAACTTCCAACCCCAACTCCATTTGTAATTCCATCAATTACATGTCTATTAAAAAACTCAATTAGTTCGGCTAATCCTCTGACACCCATGGTCAAGACCTTAGTATAAAAAATATCTATATAACCACGATTATATGACCAATCATATATTAAATTTTTAATTGGGTCCAAGATAATTCTTTTAGGACCCTTTTTAAAAAATGAATTGATTAAATACAAATTTTGGAAAGATGAATAAACAGACCCGTAAAAAAAATATGCCATTAATAGTCCGAAAAGGGCTAGACTTACTGAAAAAATTGCATTTGTAAAAAATTCATACCAATCTACAGAGTAATTTGAATTTTGATGCAAAAGGTTTGTTGATGGAGTTAACCATTTGGATAATATATCCAAATCTACTACTCTTTGATCAAAAGGAATTCCTATTGATCCAATAAACAAAGTGAATAATCCCAATATAAGTAGAGGGAATAGCATAGTATTGTCCGATTCATGAGGATACATATAAGTATCTTTTTTTCCAAAGTAAGTACTAAAACAGCGTATTCTATTTATTACATTATAATATATTTTATATGTATCCTTTGAAGATGAAGAAAGAGAGACCTTATTATTGATTATTGCGAAAAATGAATTTCTATTTACTGCTTTAGGCGCTTCGTCTTTTCCCCATAGAGATATTAAAAAGAACGATCCATTTTTAGTACTACTGTAATTTTTAAAATTAACACGCAAATGTCCATCAAAAGTAAGTAAATACATCCGAAACATATAAAATCCAGTTAATCCTGCTGTGAAACAAGCTATTATTGCGAAAATTGGTGAATACAACCAACTATCATTAAGAATTTCATCTTTGGACCAAAAACAAGCAAGAGGCGGAATACCACAAAGAGAAAGTGTACCTAATAAAAAAGTCATTCTTGTAATTGGAACATATTTTGTTAAACCGCCCATAAGAACCATATTTTGACTTTTATCTGGTGAATAACCAACAATAGGTTCCATTGAATGAATAATAGATCCGGATCCTAAAAACAATAAAGCTTTAGAATAGGCATGAGTGATTAAATGGAATAAAGCAGCTCGATAAGAACCCATACCTAGAGCTAACATAATATAACCCAATTGAGACATTGTAGAATAGGCTAAACTTTTTTTAATGTCTCCTTGAGCAAGAGCCAAAGTGGCTCCTAATAATACTGTTATTACGCCTATTAAAGATATTAGATTCATTATGTAAGGTATTACTATGAAAAGAGGAAGAAGCCGAGCTACAAGAAAAATCCCCGCTGCTACCATGGTAGCAGCGTGTATAAGAGCCGAAATAGGAGTAGGTCCCTCCATGGCATCAGGTAACCATACATGAAGGGGAAATTGTGCAGATTTCGCGATTGCGCCGACGAATAAGAAAGATGCGCACAGAGTAGCAAATAAAGAATTGACCTCATTATTATGGATCAAGTTTTTTACTATTTCGAACAAATCCCGAAATTCAAAACTGCCTGTTATCCAATAAAAACCTAAGATTCCTAATAATAAACCAAAATCCCCTACACGATTAGTTACAAAAGCTTTTTGGCAAGCACTTGCTGCAATTGGTCGTGTAAACCAAAAACCTATTAATAAATACGAACACATTCCCACTAGTTCCCAAAAAATATAAATTTGTATCAGATTGGAACTAGTAACTAATCCCAACATGGAAGTATTAGAAAAACTCATATAAGCAAAAAATCTCAAATATCCTTGATCGTGAGACATATAGTTGTCACTATAAATAAGAACCATAATTCCCACAGTAGTAATTAGTATTGACATAATCGAAGTAAGTGGATCGATCAAGTATCCAAACTCTAATGAAAAATCATTATTGATGGTCCAAGACCATAGATATTGATAAATAAAACTTCCATTTATTTGCTGAAGAGACAGATTAGCCGAAAACGCCATAGTTATACTTAGCATTAAAATACTAATAAAAGCACACATACGATGAAGATTTTTTGTTGCTGTGGGAATAATCAGAAGTCCAAATACTATTGATATAGTAACTGTAAGTGGAAGAAAGGGTATTATCCATGCATATTGATATGTATGTTCCATAAAAAACAAATTTCATTTTTTTTTATTATTGTTTCCGATTCACCAATTCTTACCTCTTTCGAGAGGAACAATAATAAAAGAAATCAACATTCTACTACTACTACATTCTACTACTACTACTATTACTATTATATTTACTATTATATTCTGGTGAGTTATAACCATATAATATAGTAAGGAAAAAGAGTTATACCAAAAACAGTGTTTAATTCGAATGTGGGTCATAGTATCCATTACTAATTCGAATCAATAAAAGGGTACCTTAGTTATTCTAATTAATTGAATTTGAGTAATTATCTAATAAGAGCTAATTGATTGGATTCCAATAAGGAAAACTTATGTTTCTTGGAAGTATTATGATACTCCTTACTTCATATAGAACTGAACTCAAAAATGGACTAAGGTTATCTTTCTCCGGTAATGGAATGTCTTGTTTAAGAGATTAACGACTAATTCTAATTAAATTAGAATTCAAATTCTAGGGATCGCACGCTGAACTTAATCATTAATAAATTTAAATTTTTAAAATGGAATTAATATTTAAAATGGAATTAATAAAATAAATAATAAAAAAAATAAAATAAATAATAAAAAAAAAATTATTTGGATTTTTAAAATAAGACTCTCTTCCTTTTTTTTTATATCCCTATATATGCGATATATATATATAATGGGCACATATATTTATTTGTATTTTTAGATTTTGCATGTTATGTTATTAAATTTATTATCCACAAGATAATTATGGATAATAACTAAAAAGAATGGTCTATTTTGATTTGAACAATACATGTCTTTCACATACAACGATAAAAATGAGTACTCCTTTTTGAATGGCGGTTCCAAAAAAACGTATTTCTCTGTCAAAGAAACGTATTCGTAAAAATATTTGGAAGAAGAAGGGATATTTAACTGCAGTAAAAGCTCTTTCTTTAGCTAAATCTGTTTCCACCGGGCGCTCTAAAAGTTTTTTTTTGCCGTAAATAAATAATAAAAGAAAATCTTGAAATGATCTGAGTCGACATACCATAAAGAATTGAAACTTTTTGAATTCAAGATGAATGATTCACATTAACTAATGTGTTGAACTCCTCAATATGAGTTAGAACTAGCTGCTGTGGTATGTAGAATAAGAATTTTTCCATCTCTTGGTCTCTATAAGATAAGTATTATTTTAGTTTTCATTATAATACACTCATTATTTTTCATTTTGAAGTTAATGTTAACTCGCGATATTTTTATTATTTATTATTATTTTTTTTTTCAATCTCTCAATTCACTTTTTTAACTTTTCCAAAAGTGAATTGAGAGATTGAAACTCTTTTCTTATATGTATAGCCCAGGACCCAATTAGATTTAGTAATTTAGTAAATGGTATCATAAATTATAAATTATGGACACAACTACAACTAATAGTATTATTAATAATACTAAGGTATTGAAATTGTTAGAAAATTTCCTTTGATTTAGTGATTTGATTGTGATACATATGCAATTCTATTTCTATGTTTTTTTTTTTTTTTAGAAATCCATGAAATAAACGAATTGTCATAAAAAAATGGTTTTATAAAAAAAAACATAGAAAAAGGGCCCATTTTGAGTTCTATCTGTTCCAGGAGAACTCAGTTTCTAGTATGTGAAAGTTGATTGTTAAAAATGAACCCCACAGCGATACTAACTAAGGATTATTTAAATTCACATATGAATTTAAAATGAAAACGAGCTTTATTCATCGATTCTCATCAAGTTTTCTAAACTATATGCAATTCTGGAATCTCGACGATTCAACATGAACTGACTATTATTTATTATTATTTAAAGTAAGCCGCCATGGTGAAATCGGTAGACACGCTGCTCTTAGGCGGTTCGAGTCCGAGTGGCGGCATCCCCTAAAAGAAGGGACATAATGGATCCTATAATGTATTTAATTCCCGATTTTAATTCTGTAATGGGGCTCCTCCTTTTTATGATATTTGTGACTTTAGAACATATATTAACTCATATCTCTTTTTCGATCATTTTAATGGTAATTATGATTCATTTGATGACCTTATTAGTCCACGAAATCGTGGGATTGCGCGATTCGTCAGAAAAAGGAATGATAGCCACCTTTTTCTCTATAACAGGATTATTAGTTATTCGTTGGATTTATTCAAGGCATTTCCCATTAAGTAATTTATACGAATCATTAATTTTCCTTTCATGGAGTTTCTCCATTATGCATATGATTTCTAAGATTAAGATACAGAACACAAAAAATGATTTAAGCGCAATAACCGCACCAAGTGCTATTTTTACCCAAGGTTTCGCCACGTCGGGTCTTTTAACGGAAATGCATCAATCCGCAATATTAGTACCCGCCCTACAATCTCAGTGGTTAATGATGCACGTAAGTATGATGTTATTGAGCTATGCAGCTCTTTTATGTGGATCATTATTATCAGTCGCTCTTCTAGTCATTACATTTCGAAAAAACATCAATATTTTTTTGAAAAGAAAACACTTCTTAATTAAGAAATTTTTCGTTGGTGAAATCGAATACTTGACTAAAAAAAGAAGTGTTTTTAAAAACACTTCTTTTCTTTCATTTCGAAATTATTACAAATATCAATTGACTCAGCGTTTGGATTATTGGAGTTCGCGTGTCATTAGTTTGGGGTTTACCTTTTTAACTATGGGCATTCTTTCCGGAGCAGTATGGGCTAATGAGACATGGGGATCTTATTGGAATTGGGACCCCAAGGAAACTTGGGCATTTATTACTTGGACCATATTCGCGATTTATTCGCATACTAGAACAAATCAAAGTTTCCGAGATATAAATTCGGCACTTGTAGCTTCTATAGGATTTCTTATAATTTGGATATGCTATTTTGGGATTAATTTATTAGGAATAGGTCTACATAGTTATGGGTCATTCACATTAACATAACTCTAATTGAATAAACTACATGAAGAATACATAAGAAGATTGTCTCATATATAACGAAAGCTTGTTAGAGTTTTTGAGAACCATTTGACTCAAAGAGTCAAATGGTTCTCAAAAACTCTAGAGGCATCTCATTAAAATCTTAATTAACTTCATTTTTTTTTCTTTTGCATTCTACAGCGAACGATTTTAAAAATTAAAGAATTATAAGACTTTTTGTTTCATTAATGAAAACTATCTATAAAAATAATTAGATAGAATAGCTTGTACCTTGTCAACTGATAACAAGAGAACAAAATCCGGATAAATACCAATCCCTATTACGGGTAGAAAGATACAGATCGAAATAAATAGTTCTCGTGGTCCAGAATCGGAAAAATTAGAGTTTGGAACATTGAATAGCTTGTATCCATAGAACATCTGACGTAACATAGATAATAAATAAATAGGAGTTAATATCATTCCAATTGCCATTAAAAAGATAATTAGCACTTTTGGCACCAAAAGAAATTTTGAGCTGGTAATTATCCCAAATAATACTACTAATTCTGCAACAAAACCACTCATTCCTGGCAATGCAAGAGAAGCCATCGAGAAACTACTGAACATGGTAAATATTTTTGGCATTGGGATTGATATCCCCCCCATTTCGTCGAGATAAACAAGACGTATTCTATCACAACTCGTTCCCACCAAGAAAAAAAGTGCAGCACCAATAAATCCATGGGAAAGCATTTGTAAAATGGCTCCATTTAGTCCCATGCCGGTTATAGAACCAATTCCTATAATTGTGAAACCCATGTGCGATACGGAGGAATAGGCTATTCTCTTTTTAAAATTGCGTTGACCGAAAGAGGTTGAAGCTGCATAGATTATTTGCATTGTTCCCACTATCACAAACCAGGGAGAAAATATAGAATGAGCATGGGGTAACAATTCCATATTTATCCGAATCAATCCATATGCTCCCATTTTTAATAAGATTCCGGCTAGAAGCATACATGTACTGTAATGTGCCTCTCCATGGGTATCTGGTAACCATGTATGTAGGGGTATAATCGGTGATTTGACAGCATAAACAATAAGGAAACCAAAATAGAATATTATTTCCAATGCCATAGGATATGATTGATTAGCTAGTCTTTCAAAATCTAATGTTGGTTCATTGGAACCATATAAACCCATACCTAGAACTCCTATTAAGAGAAAAATAGAACTCCCTGCAGTGTACAAAATAAACTTTGTAGCCGAGTACAAACGTTTCTTTCCTCCCCACATGGATAAAAGTAAGTAAACAGGAATTAATTCTAACTCCCACATGATGAAAAAAAGTAAAAGGTCTCGAGAAGAAAATGATCCTATTTGACCACTGTACATTGCTAACATCAGGAAATAGAACAATCGCGAATTTCGAGTAACTGGCCAAGCTGCTAAAGTAGCTAAAGTGGTGATAAATCCTGTCAATAAAATAGGTCCTATGGAAAGTCCATCAATTCCCAATCTCCAGTGAAAATCAAAAATTTTTATCCATTGAAAATCTTCTTCCAATTGGATTAATGGATCATCCAATTGGAAATGGTAACAAAATGCATAAGTCGTTAGAAGGAGTTCTAATAAACATATACATATGGTATACCACCGAAACACCTTATTCCCCCTCATAGGGGGAATAAAAATTAAAGAACCCGCAAATATCGGCAAAACAACAAGTAGTGTTAACCAAGGAAAATAACTCGTGATAAAGACAAGATACGCTTTGACCAGAAAAGACCGTGCTCAGAATCTATGTTCTAGAGTAGGGGCTTTTGTCGGTAAAGGGGAATCAAATGATTCAAGTGGAGTTTTTTGTAACGTATCAATCAATAAGATAGAGCCATGCTGCGAGTTGTTTCATGCCATAAATAAACACGGACACTCAAAAAATCTGTTGGGCAAGCGGATTCACATCTCTTACAACCTACACAATCCTCGGTTCTTGGCGCGGAAGCAATTTGTTTAGCTTTACATCCGTCCCAAGGTATCATTTCCAATACATCCGTGGGGCAGGCTCGTACACATTGAGTACACCCTATACATGTATCATAAATTTTGACTGAATGTGACATTGAAACTAAAAATTAAAGTTTTGAACATAAAGAATTTTCGATCTGGTATGATAAAATCAGTAGTAAATGAATTATATATTTATATTGTAGATACCAGATGAATCAGTAATTTATATAAATTTTTTAGAATGAATATATTTCTAAATCTGTTCATGATAAACTACCAAGAGATTTTGATTTACGTTTTACCAATCACAGTCATATGAGTCGCACATAAATATGAAATAATATTTTATATTTATGAAAAATAAATATATATATATATATATTAATCGAATTATGATAAATAATTCATATGTCTTTCTTTCTTATATTTATATAATGAATGATTAGGACTAATTATTCAACAAATTCGATTGATTGATACGAGTTGATTTTATGTTATGATGGATCGACGAAACAATAGCTAACCCAATAGCTGCTTCTGCAGCTGCAATAGCTATGACAAAGATTGAGAAAATGTCTCCTTTTAATTGGCGACTATCAAATAAATCAGAAAATGTTACGAGATTTATATTAACCGAATTTAGTATAAGCTCAAGACACATAAGCGCTCTAACCATGTTTCGACTTGTGATTAATCCATAGATACCAATAGAAAATAAATAGATACTCAAAAAAAGTACATGCTCGAACATCATCGACTAACTCCTCATCAATCTCGATTTATTTCAATATGAACAACAATTAGAATGATTCGATTGACTATAATAGAACAATTACAATTACAGAACAAAAGAAGGTTTTGGTAATGGCTTTAACTAAAAACTTGAGACTTTTAAAAAATAGAATTCTAAAACTTTTTGGAATTATAACTATTTTTTATTGACGAGCCATAGTAATTGCACCTATTAAGGAAACTAATAGAATTATAGAAATGAGTTCAAACGGAAGATAAAAATCTGTTGATAAATGAATCCCAATTTGTTGAACGTTAATTATTAAGTCCTGTTCTAGAATCTGGTTTGATCTTGTAGTCCAAAGAATTCCGTACCACGACGTATCTGGGATAGTAGTAATTAGTGAAAAAAGAATACTTATACAAACCAGTGACGTAACCCCATCTCCAATGGTCCAAAGACGGGAATCATTGGAATATTCCGAACCATTCATGAACATTACAGCAAATATGATTAAGACATTTATGGCTCCTACATAAATAAGGAGTTGCGCGGCAGCTACAAAATAGGAATTCGATGGAATATATAATAAGGATATACAAACAAGAACCAATCCCAACGAAAAGGCAGAATAAATTGGATTAGTAAATAAGACTACTCCTAGACCCCCTAATATAAGAACTGCTCCTAGAAATACTACAAGAATCTCATGTATTGGTCCAGATAAATCCATTATGTATAAAATAAGAGATAAATAAGTCTAAAGATTTCATGACCTTACTGAATAGTCCAGGAAGGGAAAAGCACTTACCCCATTTTTTTTTTCATCCTAGAAAAGAGTAGTTTCCATTTGATATTTGGAAATCATCACGAAAAAAAGAAATTCTCAGTTTAAATCAAAGAATGATCCTCAACAATTAATAGTTATTATTTATAGTAACTGACTAACCAAAATAAAAAAAGCTTGTATCCTTTCTATCAGAATATCAAAACAATATCTTAGGAATTGGTAATTGTTCTTGAATCGAGGGATTTTTCTTTGTATATTTTGCTTTGGGTCGAATTCATAACGGTTTGAATTGTGTAATCTCCAATTACTGACATTGGTAACCGACCCAAAGCAATTTGATTATAATTCAATTCGTGACGATCATAAGTAGAAAGTTCATATTCTTCAGTCATTGATAAACAGTTTGTTGGACAATATTCGACACAGTTACCACAAAATATACAAATACCGAAATCAATACTATAATTAAGCAATTGTTTCTTTTTAATATCTCTTTCAAATCTCCAATCAACAACGGGTAGATCTATAGGGCATACACGAACACATACTTCACAAGCAATACATTTATCAAATTCAAAATGGATTCGACCGCGGAAACGATCTGATGTGATAGATTTTTCATAAGGATATTGAATAGTTATAGGCAAACGATTTGTGTGGGATAAGGTAATTACGAAACTTTGACCAATGTACCTTGCGGCTCGTATTGTTTGTTGACCATAATTCATGAACCTAGTCACCATAGGAAACATATTGTATATATCGATGAATAAATTGATGTTTTTTTTTTTCTTGTTTAAGAGAGGTTATGAGTATAGAATATCGTTATCGTATTCTTTGTATTTATAGTGAAACAAGTTGGAAAGAAGTTGTCAATAATAGATTACCTAGAGAAATAGGTAAAAGAAATTTCCATCCAAGATTTAATAGCTGATCCATTCTCATCCTAGGTAAAGTCCATCTTGTTGTGATAGAGATGAACAGAAACAAATAAGCTTTAGCTAATGTAATAAAGATACCAACTGTCATTCCCAAGACTCCATTTGTTCCGATAGGTTCCGGAATGGATATGTACGGAATAGATAAATTCCACCCCCCTAAATAAAGAACTGTTACAAATAATGAAGAAACTAAAAGATTTAGGTAAGAAGCAACGTAAAATAAACCATATTTTATACCTGAATATTCAGTTTGATAACCTGCTACTAATTCCTCTTCCGCTTCTGGTAAATCAAAGGGCAATCTCTCACATTCCGCAAGAGAAGAAATTATAAAAACTATAAACCCTATAGGTTGCCGCCACAGATTCCACCCCCAAAAACCGTATTTTGACTGTGCCTCAACTATATCAACTGTACTTGAACTGTTAGATAATTATAGTTGATAATAACATCACTGTTCTCATCACTATTCCAAAACCGTACATGAGATTTTTACCTCATACGGCTTCTCTATGGACACAAATAAATGTAAGGACCTGTTCGGTAAGGTATCCGTGGATAGTGGATACAATAAAAATACATCGGAGAGTCCAAAAAATTAGACCCATGTAATTCTGTCGGCTAGAAAAAGGTGCTTCCGAATTGATCTCATCCCTTATAATTTAAATGAATCTTTGTTTGGTTTTGGTAATAATTGAATCCTTCAATAAAATACTCGTTATAAAAAGAAATAGATAGAAAGAATTAGTCACTAGTTCATGAATCATAAATAATCAGAATTCCACATGTATGGCTATATATGGAGTAAAAAATAAATAAAGATCTTTTTTTTATTCTATTATTTATTGCATTCTATTTCTTTTATTCCTGTTCTTCTTTCTCAGAAAAAAAAAAAGTACTATTTAAAAATAAATAAAGGGATTAATTCGTTCTTGATAGTAATTTATTTATTCAGTGAATAGGAGCATACTCTAGATCGAAATCGTGGGGAAGTACTGCTTGATCGTTTCTACCAACTTAAAGCCCCTATTATGATTCGTTTTTATGTGAAAATACCTATTTTTTTTATACCTTACATTATCTATTACTAATCCTTTGTGTATCTTGGTGTTCCTAACTGTTCACTGATTTTTGATTGATCCCCGCTATGGTTATGGTAAGGTAATATATACAAATACAGTAATAGAAACTCCATACAGTTGATCTTTTGCATCCGCTTCAAGATATGATGACTAATCAAAAAATCTTGGGATAAACAGTTTTCACTGCTTATGTTTTCTGTCACTTTTTTCTTGTATATAGGGAATGAGATTTTATCCTCTTACTACAAATTGAAAAGCTGTTTTCTTTCACTCATATAACTATTTGGTTTAACTCATCGATCTGAATTGAATGAATAAAAAATAAAAAATGAAGATATCTATTCAATACATTCACCTTCTTTCCTTTATTTCATTTCTGGGAGAGGTCAAAGTTTATGTTCCAACGAATCACACGTAGAGATATTGATAATACACATAGAGTTAATGGTATTTCATAACTAATAGATTGAGCAGCAGCTCGTAGACCACCTGAAAAGGAATATTTATTATTCGATCCATATCCTGATATAAGAAGCCCGATGGGAGCAATACTTGAAATAGAGATCCATAAAGAAACACCTATACTGAGATCGGCTAAAACAAGTCGATACCCAAAAGGAATTACTAAATAACTTAGTAAAATTGATATGACTGCTATAGACGGTCCGACACTAAACAAACGAATATCTCCTCTAGATGGGAGGAGGTCCTCTTTAAAAAGTAGTTTAGTCCCGTCTGCTAGAGCTTGAAGAATTCCCAACGGGCCGGCATATTCAGGTCCAATACGTTGTTGTATCGCTGCGGATATTTCTCTTTCTAACCATACAATTACTAGTACCCCTACAGTAATTCCCAGTATAAGGGTCAAAACGGGGACAAAGAGCCAGCCGAATCCATAGATTTCTTTTAACGATTCTGATTTAGAAAAAGAATTGATAGCTTGTACTTCTGTCGCGCCAATTATCATTTCAACGATCAACTTCTCCCATAATGATATCTATACTACCCAGTATCGTCATGATATCAGCCAATTTCATTCTTTTAATTATCTGGGGAAGAATTTGCAAATTGATGAAACCTGGTGGACGAATTTTCCATCTCCAGGGAAAAACACTATTATCCCCTATCAAATAAATTCCTAATTCCCCTTTTGGGGCTTCTACTTTTACATAAAGCTCTTGTTTCGACAATTCAAAATTGGGTGAAGGTTTTTTACTAATGAATCTATATTCAAAATCATTCCATTCGGAATTTTTTGCACTATTAAAGCGCCGAACTTCTAAATTCTCATAGGGTCCTCCGGGAATTCCTTCGAGAGCCTGTTGAATAATTTTTATAGATTCCCTCATTTCACCGATTCGTACTAAATAACGAGCTAATGAATCTCCTTCTTTTTGCCATTGGACTTCCCAATTTAATTCATTGTAACATTCATAATGATCAATTTTACGAAGATCCCATTGGATCCCGGAAGCCCTTAACATTGGTCCTGATAAGCCCCAATTTATTGCTTCCTCTCCACCAATAATGCCCACTCCTTCAACTCGTTCCAAAAAAATGGGATTCCGTGTAATAAGTTTTTGATATTCAACAACTTCTGTTAAAAAATAATCGCAGAAATCCAAACATTTATCTATCCAACCATGAGGTAGATCAGCAGCTACTCCTCCGATACGGAAATAATTATGCATCATTCGCATACCTGTGGCAGCTTCGAATAGATCATATAGCAATTCTCTCTCTCTAAAAATATAGAAAAAGGGAGTCTGTGCACCGATATCCGCCATAAAAGGTCCAAGCCATAACAAATGAGAAGCTATACGACTCAGCTCTAACATAATTACTCTGATATAGCTGGCCCTTTGAGGTACTTGAACATTTCCCAGCTGTTCTGGTGCATTTACCGTTATTGCTTCTGTAAACATAGTAGCTAAATAATCCCAACGTGTTACATATGGCAGATATTGTATAATTGTTCGGTTTTCCGCGATTTTCTCCATCCCTCTGTGTAAATAGCCCAATATGGGTTCACAGTCAATAACATCTTCACCATCGAGAGTAACAATTAGTCGAAGAACACCATGCATTGATGGGTGGTGAGGACCCATATTGACTATCATGAGATCTTTTCTTGTGGCCGGTACAGTCATATCCTTTCTTCCCTAATTCAGTATTCCATGAATTGCTCAAAACGAGGCTTAGAAAAATTTTTAATATAATAACTAAAAAAAATTCAAATTTATTTTTTTATTTAACAAATTTTAGACTCCCGAATATCCAACTGACTAATTAATTTCTTATAACGTACTCTATTTTTATTTGACAAATAAGCCAGCAACCGTTGACGTTTTCCCAGAATTCTTCGTAGACCCCTTTGCGATAAAAAATCTTTTTTGTGCAATTCCAAATGCGAAGTAAGTCTCCGTATCTTATTGGTGAAATTGAATACTTGAAATTCAACAGACCCTTTGTTGTTTTCTTCTTTTTCTTCTTGTTGAATAGCTGGGATGAATGAATTTTTTACCATAACATATTTTTCCGTTTTCTTTCTTTTTATTTTATAGATTTTACCGATCAGGAATAATAATTATTATATTTATATTATGTTATTATATTTATATTATGATTATTCCAGTCATTTTCATCTGGTATACGCAAAAGCGTAGATTTATTCATATACTACTTTTTGATTCTATCCAAATCCCATTCGATTTTCAAAAAATCGAATGGGATTTGGATAGAAAGAGAGAAAATACATTTACGAAAGATAATTATTTCTTTGTGTCTAAGAACATTCTATTCTGCCCATTTATTATTCCTAGAACCAATTGAATTGATATGCCATTAAATTAGTATCATGTACCAAAATGTAACGCAACCTATGCGTACATCTTTCGGAATCTATCAAATATGTGATATCCAAGCAATATACCATTAACTAATTCTAAATTGTGGATACATATGTATCCTTAACATACTGAAACGACTGCCGTTATTGGTATTAAACCAATAGCGATTCATACAAGCTAAATCTTCTAATCGATAATTCGGCCAAAGAAGCAATTTTAATTTTAAAATGTTATTTACATCTGTATTAATATTAATGTTATTTACATCTGTATTAAGATACCTGTCTTCATTCAAAAATTGTCCACAGTTTCTCATCTTGTTTTCGTTGAAAAACACTGGATTTATATCCACAATATTCCAATTCCGGGAATTTAAAAGAATTCGAATTCGCAATTCTCTACGACGTTTAGTAGATAGAATATTTTCTGGAATAAGGAAATTCGAATTCTTTTTTTTTCTATTCACAAGAATATTGCTATGTTGTGCAATGGATCTGTCGAAATTCTTCTTCTCAACATCTCTTTTTTTTATGCATTTTCCATTAGTTTCATTTTGGTTTTCACTCTTATCCGCCAATGAAATACTTATGGTTTGATAGATAATAAATTGCTCATCCCATTCTATAAATAAACGAATTGATTTGATAATAAAAATTCCTTTTTTTAGTAATTCTGGAATAACGGCCTTATTCGTCATCAATATCATATCCATATGCATCTCTCTTCTTTTAACCGAGGATATCCAAATTTTTTTGTTTATATCTGGCAGTCTAAGTAGGAAACAATACACCTTAAGATTATTAAACATTAATTGATTGAAGGGGTCAACCCATTTGAATTGAAAATAAAAAAATTGTTTTGAACAAATCCATTTCTTTTTTAATATCCTTCTCTCCCTCTTTTTCAACGTCAGATTTAACGTCATGTTTTTCAACATCTTTTTTTGTCTCTCCCTCTTTTTCAACGTCAGATCTAACGTCATGTTTTTCAACATCTTTTTTTTTCTTTCCCTCTTTTTCAACGTCAGATTTAACGTCATGTTTTCAACATCTTTTTTTTTTCGTAGATCTGAGCCAAGACCTATTTGGCTCTGTTGTTCGTTTTTTTGTTGGTTGGAATTTTTTAATTCAAGATATTCTTTTTGATTGGATGATATGTGGCTGCCATGTTCATTTGCATACAAATCTAAAAGAAGTAATTTGATTGGTATCACCCATGGTTTAATCTTATATGTATCAAAAAGTAGCACAAATTCTGGAAACAACCAAAATGTTCGATTTAATATGTTCCGATTACGAGAGAATCTTTCTTGATTCATTCCCATCCAATCAAAAAAGTTTCTTTTTTGATTGGGTGTGGGTGGGTTGATTTTTTCATGAATCGAAATATCTTTTTTTTTCATTTTGTGATACTTATGAGTTTCAGTTTTAGTATTTTTCTTAATCTTAGTGCCAACATGCGTATTGGTCCAAGTCTCAATAGTATTGGTCCAAGTCTCAATATCGATATTCTTTCTAATACAAAAATGGAAAATTCCACAATTAAAATATTTTCTATCCAGATTTTTATCCTTAGCAATAATATATCTTTCTTTTAGAAAATCATCAACTGCTATATTTAACAATACATAAAATAAGTCGGGTTTCCGTGTATTGAAATTATAAGGAATTTCTTGGTGACCATTTACTTGTAATTTTGATCCATAAATATATAAGTTCTTGTCCGTCTTATCTCCATAATTCATATATTTATGTGAAAAAAAATAATATCCGTAATGTTTTTTAAATTTGTTTTTTTTATTTTGATTCGTCAATGAATCCCCTGCATCATAATTTTCTTTCATGTAATGATGAATTTTTTCTTTTTTATCTGAATCCAATTTCATTAAGTCTTTGTTTTTAATCATACGGCTGACTCTACTTCGCCATTTTTTTGGTTCCAATCGAGACCATTTGGCCGGGGATAAATTGTATTGATCATGACCCTTTAACCAGTTTTTCCATTCATTCATTCCAGACTTTTTCATTTTCTTATGCCTTGATTTGTAATCAAATATTCCTCGTTTTATACAATAATCCTTTATTTCTCCCCTAAGATAATGATAGGTACCCCGATCTTGAAGTACGGATCTCAAGTTATACTTGTTAAATAATGGGGTTTGTGAAAATTTGTAAAATACATATGCTTGTGACAAGGAAGATAAGTCAAAATAACTATTGAAATTATTATCACTAATATTAGTATTCGTATTAGAAACTAACTTTTTTACAGTCGAAATAAAGTTCATTGTATTTTGAATTGTTTCATCAATTCCTTCTTGATTTATTTCATCGTTGTAAATGGATTTATTTAGAATTTTATTTTTTGATTCAAAGAAAAGTTGTGCATGGATCCTTGGAATGTTAATTGTACATAGGAAGATATCTATGTATATTTTTTCAATGAAAAATTTCATAAAATAATGAAATTTTCGTATTAATCGGATATTGTTTCTTTTAAATAGCTGCCAAATATATTTTGGGTATTCCAATCTTTTATCATCATAAGTTTGAACTCTTTTTTTCTTGTCTTTTGTAATTTGTTCTATTTGATTCCTGATTGTAATTATCCTATCAGAAAGGTCTTTCCTTTTTTTCTCCGTGAGTGAATAATTTGTCCAATTCATGGATCGAATTTGAATGGTCGATTCATTATTCATTTTATTATTGATTTGGAAATCTTTTCCATTTTGATTTGGTTCATATACTTTCACTTTCCTCTTCATAAATAGAAATACAAAAATTAGGGTGATTTTTTCAAGTTCTTTCATTATTCGTTTTCTAACTTGAGCTATTTTTATGATCCATACTTTTATTACTTTTATTATTACTTTTATTACTTTTGAAATTAGTAAAGCCCATTTTATTCTTTCTTTTAAAAATCTTAGAAATAGAAATATAAATATAGAAAATTGATTTTGAACCTTTCTAATTGTTTTGTCGATTTCTTGAGAAATGGGTTTAAAAAAAGAAAATCGTTTTCGGGGAGAACCAAAGGGAACTTTCGCTTCCTTTCCCCATATTGTTAAAAAACAATTTTTGTTTTTTTTTTCTTTCATTGAATCTCTATGACCAGACCGTACTTTAATTTTAGCTCCTCGCCAAGGTTTCAAACAGAAAGGATATAGAATCTTTATCTGAATCCCGTCTGCTAACCAATCTTTAGGAAATTCTGTTTCTGATAATGGAACACCGTTGTAGGTGCAGTTAATATGCATTTCTTTATTCAATGCCTTAAAATCTTCGTACCACTCGGGGAATTGGAATAATAACATACGGCCTACATTTTTAGCTATTATCAATAAAGGTAATACGATGTTTTTTCTAAGAAAAGATTGGGTTACTAACATCGACCCTCTTATTATTTGAGTAAGCATAAGGGCATCCCAAGTTTCGGATATTATTCTCCGGCGATCTTTTTCTTCTTCCTCTTCTTCCTTTTTTTTTTCTTTTTTGTCTTTTTTGTCTTTTTTGTCTTTTTTGTCTTYTTCCTCTTYTTYCTTTTTTTTGTCTTTTTTGTCTTTTTTGTCTTTTTTGTCTTTTTTGTCTTTTTTGTCTTTTTTGTCTTTTTCGTTTGCTTTTTCCTCCTCAAAATCAGAAATTTGAAATTCTGATTCTCTACCAACCCAGTTCCTAAAAATTATATTTGTAATTTTAGAAATATCAAAAGGAGAAACAAAAAATGTTTTGTCTATTCGATCCAAAAAAAGTGGGGAATGCACATTTGCTTGAAACATTTCAGAAATAACTATTTTGCGTCTTTGAGCACGCACGGATCCTTTTATGAGATCCCGACTAAAATCTGATTGTTGAGAGTAACGTATCAAAGCCAGTTCTTCCTCGTCTTCTTCATCTTTTTTTTCTTGGGCATTCTTCTTCTTACTAGTAGTAGTATTAGTAGTATCAGAATTGGCCTTTAGATCCTTATTATTAAAAATTACCACACGTTTGGCTTTTCTTGGGCGAATATCAGGATCTTCCTCTTCCTTTTTTTTATCTTTATCTTTATCTTTATCTTTATCTTCCTCTTCCTCTTCCTCTTCCTCTTCCTCTTCCGCTTTCGCTTTCGCTTCCGCTTCCGCCTGCTCCTCCAAATCCTCGGCGTCGTCCAATTTGTATGACCATTGAGAAACCATTTCACTTATTTCTTCTATTTCACTTATTTCTTCTATTTCACTTATTTCTTCTATTTCTTCTTCTATTTCACTTATTTCTTTTATTTCTTCTTCTATTTCACTTATTTCTTCTATTTCTTCTTCTATTTCACTTATTTCTTCTATTTCTTCTTCTATCGGATTCTTTTGATGTTCAAATTCTCGAGAATTATAATTATTAGGAAGTGGGTCATTCATTTTATTTATGCAAAACATTTCTATAGAATCCTCTATAGAATCCTCTATAGAATCCTCTATGATTGTTCCTCGATAGGGTCCGTTCAAAAAAGGATCATACATTTTGGGCAGGCATTCTTGTTCATTTTCATCATTATAGAATCTAGTCCTTTTTTCAAACATATCGAGAACAAGGAATCCTTTTTCTAAACCTTCGATTCGACTTATTAATTCATTTTTCAAGTTGTACTTTTTTTGTTCATTAGTAGAAACCCAATAATTATATTGGTCTTCGTGGCATAGTTTTTTCGTTGTGTACAAAGAAATTATTCGCTCTATCATTTCCGAAAAGGTTGATAAACTTGGTAGATATGTAAAAGACATTTTTTGTTTTCCATCACTTGGACACGTATCAAAAAAATATTGTGAAATTTCATTTCGTATAGCATTTTCAAATTGATTATTTTTTATATATCGCAATGGACGATTCCATCGGTTATAATCGAAAAGAAACGTAAGAAAAGGTTTTTCAAATCCAAATCCAAATCGGAGACAAGTGTTTTTTTTTTTCTTCAGTTTTCCAAATTCCCAATTATCTTGATGGGTATCAAGATAAGAATCTTCGTAAACTGGGCTATCTTTATAGCATGTCTCATTAACATTAAAGTGAAACTTTAATTCATTCTTTGTTTTTTCCTTTCTATTTCTATTCACCCGGATCTCTGAAGGGTCTTCTTCGGCGGATCCCCCTTGTTCGTGTTTAGTCTTCTTCGTTTCCAAATTTGTTTCTTCTTCTTTCTTTGTTTCTTCCTCACTTTCTTTCTTTCTTTCTACATCGCTTTCTTCCTCACTTTCTTCCTCACTTTCTTCCTCACTTTCTTCCTCACTTTCTTTCTTTCTTTCTACATCGCTTTCTTCCTCACTTTCTTCCTCACTTTCTTCCTCACTTTCTTTCTTTCTTTCTACATCGCTTTCTTCCTCACTTTCTTCCTCACTTTCTTTCTTTCTTTTTGATTTTTGGTTTTCTTTCACTTTCAGTTTTTTAGTGACAATAGGCGATGGCATTCTGCCTAAATAGTAGACACAGGTGATAAATAAGAGAATACTAAAGACTTGAGCCATATAATTTTTAAATTCTGACACAAAGTACTTATTAGATTGAATAGAATGATTTTTCCGTATCCAGAATAATAACAATCCAACACATTTCATGAATAAAATGTGACCAATTAACCAACCAACAAAACTACTTGTTACAAATAAAATCTTGTTATTGCATCGAAACATAGAAATGTTGACTAATCTGGTTAACGTTGAGCTTGGTAAAAGAAAATGGTTGAATAATTGAAAAATAAGATTATTCAGGAATACCCATTTCATGCTGAGATTACGCATAAAATTTATGGTAGTAGATCCATAATCAAAAAAACCTTTTTGATTGTTATTGTTCCAGAAGAAATGAAACAAAAGATACGGTAGAACTAGGACAGTTATTGTATGGGGTCTACCCAATGCTAGATGCAGAGGCGCATAACAAATTGATATAAACATCATGAGCTGTCCCGTAATAAAACCGGTTGTTGCTGATACCTCCTTCTCGGTTCCTTCTTCCATAACCCGAGCTCGGAGAAGGAAGAGATAAGAGGGCCCTATGGAGAATGTAGTCAGAAATCCATAATAGAGTCCGACCACAACGACCGAATTTATTATCTTCATGCATAAGGATAATAGATTACCTAATAGAAAAGAGTTCAAAATTAGAAAAGAGTTAAAAATCATCACAAACCTCCCTTGTTTTATTGTTTTATTTTACAATTTATTGCTGAAATTTTTGATATTATATTATTTATTATTATTTTTTTATTATATCCTTAATATATATAATAATATAACAAATATCAATTGTCAATATATATGGATTATTCTTTTTTTATTATATCCTTATTATATATAATAATATAACAAATATAAATTGTCAATATATATATATGGATTATTCTTTTTTTATTATATCCTTATTATATATAATAATATAACAAATATCAATTGTCAATATATATGGATTATTCTTTTTTTATTATATCCTTATTATATATAATAATATAACAAATATCAATTGTCAATATATATGGAAAAATATAGACTATAAATGACATCTCTTATGTCAATGACACCAAACAAATTAAATGAATGGAATTGGGATATAGATGGAATATAATGAAATAGAGCCACTTCGGGGTTCCCTATCTATGAAATGAGGCATGGAACGGAGCCACTACGAAGAAGTTCCGGGAGTGAAACTCTATGAGGTCGAATCTCCCGTTGTTCCTCAGTAGCTCAGTGGTAGAGCGGTTGGCTGTTAACTGACTGGTCGTGGGTTCGAATCCTACTTGGGGAGATTTTCTTTATTCTTAATTAAAGAAAAGAATGAAGAATGGAATTAAAGGGCTCGCTCTTACCGTTAGGAGTAGGTAACCCGTTCCCTGTCGTTGTTTCTATTGCATTCTATCTCATCGTATCACATTCTGTTCTACGATATTTGAGAATCGCCGTCAATACCTCGGCGTAGATCCGGGATAATCCCTTGTAAATAGCCAATTCAGAATTCTCAGAT